ACCTACGACATCGGGTTTTGGAGACCCACGTTCTGCCGAACTGAACTAAGAGCGCTTTATTATTTCTTATAAAAAGTCTTCTTATCACAATAGTTAAGAGCCACGAAGAGGATTTTTTTTGTCCCCCACTCTAATCTTATCTTGAATACCTCGAATATCTTAGAGAATAACATAAAAAAAAATGTATGTGTGATTTGAATCGATTCAAATTGATTCCTTGTTACTTCTCATAAGAGAAGTAACAGGTAGGGATGACAGGATTTGAACCCGTGACATTTTGTACCCAAAACAAACGCGCTACCAAGCTGCGCTACATCCCTTTCTTTCAATTGGTCTACATTGTCATTGTAGAGAATCCCCGTCTTGTTTTCAAAAACCTTATTTTCCATTCCTTCCATTCCTATTAATCTAGGAACATAGACAATTTTTCTTGATATTTATTTTATTTCTTTTAACTTATATCTACGAGAAAATCTCGTATGAATATAATATTATTCATAGAATATAACATATATTCTATTATTATAATAAGATGCTTATATACATAGGAATATCAAAAAACTGATCGTAAAAAAGAACGAGGGAATACTGGGGGGAGGGGCAGAAAGGTACTTTTTTATTTTTAGAAAGGTAGAATCTTATCTCTTTTTTATTCTCTTAAATCAATCATGGAAATTAGGAATCCCGTGTAAAATACAAAGGAATCTCAAATACTTCCATATCCGATATGTATTACCATTAGATATTTTAATAAAACATTAAAACATAAAGAAGGAGGATTAAAAATGCGAGATCTAAAAACCTATCTTTCCGTGGCACCGGTACTAAGTACTCTCTGGTTCGGGTCTTTAGCGGGTTTGTTGATAGAGATCAATCGTTTATTCCCAGATGCGTTGACATTTCCTTTTTTTTCATACTAGTTTAGTTAGTAACATGGGAAGGGGTGAAGAAGATTAGAGATATAATCAAAAAATCTATGACTAATCCCTTCCCCTCTTTTTTGAATTATCCAAAATTCAATTAGATACTTAGAGACAAAATAAAGAAAGGAGGAAAGATAGAAAAAAAATGAATTCAACCTCGGCTAAATTTGAGCTCAGCGTTCAATTCGATTTCTAAAAAATAGAGTGAGAATAGAAAGGAAAAAACTGGAATACAAGATAGGAAAGTGAAATAGTGTACTATATACTATAACTTCGAATCGAATTCAATATAGCTAAATTCAATAGAGTTTTAATTCCTTCTTCCACTTAAACTTGAAAAATGAATTCTAAATTCTATTTAATATTTCTTACTCTATTATATTGTATTGTGATTGGAACGAAATCTTTCATAATTTCAACTTAGCAACTTTTTTTATTTATTTTTGCTAGTTACTTCAAGAGTAGCAAATAAGAAGAGTTGATTGAATCAAAAACTCAAACTAAAGGAGGGTCATGGCCAAGGGACAAGATGCCCGAGTAACAGTTATTTTGGAATGTAGCAATTGTCTTCGAAACGGACTTAATAAGGAATCAAGAGAGATTTCCAGATATATTACTCAAAAGAATCGACACAATACGCCGAGTCGCTTGGAATTGAGAAAATTCTGTCCCTATTGTTACAAACATACGATTCACGGGGAGATAAAGAAATAAACCAACTCCAAGTTCTTTTTATTTGTGTATCACTCTTATATCAGGAACAAAAAAAGGACATATTCTCTATTCGAGAGACCCTATTATTCTAGATTTGAATAGTTTAGTTAACAGAATTGAATTAACTCAAAATAAAAAAAACCAATCTTTTTTTTTAATTCAAAATTATTTTGGATCGGATTGAAATAGTATTTTCGAGATAAGGAATAAACAAAGTATGGAAAAATCCAAGCGACTCTTTCGGAAATCCAAACGATCTTTTCGTAGGCGTTTGCCCCCGATCCAATCGGGGGATCGAATTGATTATAGAAACATGAGTTTAATTAGTCGATTTATTAGTGAACAAGGAAAAATATTATCCAGACGGGTGAATAGATTGACCTTAAAACAACAACGATTAATTACTATTGCTATAAAACAAGCTCGTATTTTATCTTTATTACCCTTTCTTAATAATGAGAAACAATTTGAAAGAAGCGAATCGACTGCCAGAGCTAATGGTCTTAGAATCCGGAATAAATGAAAAAAGTAGGCTTACTTTCCTCTTCAATTTGAATCCAAATTCAAATTCGACAACTGAAATAGAGTTTGATGTTTTATTCGAAGAATTCGAGAATCCAATCTAATCTTGATTGGATTTCTCCTACTTATCGTAAAAAAAAAAAACAAGAATCGGCGAAGAAGCAATCTTTTTGTATTGGATATTTATTGGACGTGTTTGGTTGCTCATTTCATTTTGAGCGACTTTATCTTTATCATACTAATTTTGATTCTACTTTCCCGGAGTTCATTCTCCAGAAAATGGCATTTTCAATAGTCGAACTTACAATTCCAATTTTTCCTTAAAATTGAAGAATTTATTTATTTATTTTTGATCGAATTAGAAATCATATAAAGACAATTCCTGTTTAATATAGCTATTTGTGCAACTATTTTACGATTAAAAAGCAACCGGTTCTTGTCCAGATTGTGTAGAAAATGACTATAACTATAGGATACAAAATTCTTACGAATTACTGCATTTATCCGAGCGATCCACAAACGACGAAAATCCCTCTTTCGCTTATCTCTATCTCGATGAGACGAAACCAAAGCTCTGATTTTCTGTTGTATAATTGTTCGAGTAAGTCTCGCATGAGCTCCACGAAAGCTTGACGCAAATAAACGAATTTTTGTTCGACGTCTACGAGCTATATATCCTCGTGTAATTCTGGTCATTGAATAAATGAAACCTTAATGAATAACTAATGGATTTCCTTTCTTTCAGTTATTCTTTTCCAATTTACTAGTTTAGTAATAACAACACGCATTCTTCCAATGTATAAAATAAGAATTCCAATGGCTTTTGCTACTATAACCTTCCCGCCCACGATTTATTTATTCCTATTCATTTCTATTTATTTGAATTTCTTTTAATAGAATATTTTTTCTGTTTTCGTTTTTTGATACCTAGTATCAATACAATTTTTTATTTTGAGTTGAATGCCTATATATATAAAAGGGAAATCGTGGGTTCCATCGTTTCTATGGTTCTTTCTAAAACGGTGAGGTCCTCTCTATACACCGGAGTCCTTTACTTCGACTTCATTTAATGAATATTATTGCTAACTTGTACAGTTCACATTCTTTTGCTCTACCCATGATCTAGTAAAAAGTCTTTCACAATGAGATCTACTTATACAGTAACGATATTTAATTATGAAGATTTGCTGGGGTAGCTGACCCTCTTAGTCCGTTTTTCATAGTCAAATTAGGTTTTCAAAATAATAGTTGCTCGCTTAATGGATAAACATTCGTTACCAATGAGGAATTTTTTATCATCTTCAATTTTGAAAATGGAGTGAATTCAATTTGCACCAATGCAAACCATAAATTTCATATCCAATGGAAGAATCCACTAGATCTTTTTTAGTTTGATATAGTGAACGTACGTACTTCTTTCTTCGATTTCCCCTTTTCTTCTATTTTAATTTCAATTAAAAAATAGTACTGATCCTTGATACTGGAAAAGGGGGTTCCTTCTTTCTATTAGAAATGATCTGAACGAGTCGCGCATACACCCTAGTACATGTTCCTCGTCGCTGAGGGCATCCCCCAAGAGCGGGGGATTTCGTGACATTTCGGATTGGCTGTCTTGTGTTTCTAATAAGTTGTTTAATAGTTGGCATGTTGAATCGGATCCATAATGAATGGGTTGGTTTAGATTGATCCGAACCGGCTAATTATGAATTACTTTCCCACGGAATGGATGAATAAGATATTATTGAATCCGGTAATAACTAAATAAAGAAATCAAAATTGTCGATTTATTTAAACTTATTCCCCTACTGCAATTTTGATGCTATTTTGATTTTTTATTCAACTGCTACAAGATCAACAATTCCATGAGCTTGGGCTTCCGTTGCTGACATAAAAACATCCCTTTCCATATCTTCGGATACAACCCATAAGGGTTTGTCCGTTCTTTGTACATAAACCCTTGTAATGGTTTCTCGCAATTTGAGTAGTTCTTCTGCTTCTAGGATAAATTCTCCCGTTTGTGCCTCATAAAAAGAACTTGCAGGTTGATGTATCATTACCCTGATGATGGAACAAAAGGCTCTTCTATCTCGATTATGAGATGGAAAGAGATAAAGAAAAAAAGAAAGTAGAGAACAACCGTACGGGCATCCTTTAGGCATTGCATACGGCTCTAGAATGGAATTCAGTTTGACCTTCCATCAAAGAATCATCAATTAAAAAGATAGAAAATATATAGAAATTATAAGGTTTATCGGATTGACATCGTCAAACGATCCAATTACCATCCTTCCTTTCCGATTTTAGAGTAGTTACCAAAATACTATGATGGCTCCGTTGCTTTATATATTTATCTCCTCTGTGATTCAGCAATCCCAAAGTTTTGATTTATTTTATTTTTACTCTTTTAAAAGTATATTCATAAGTATATCAATAAATATAAATATCGGAATTTTTAAAATGGGAAAATAAAAAAAAAGGTTTGTGACGCTAAAATGGGTCCCGACAATAGCGAAGATAAAATGGGGAAGACCCTTCCTACTAATTTCATACTACTCTTTCGATATATAATTGAATGTTTTGAAAAAAAAAAATTCGTATATCGAATTCGATGTGCCATGCTATTATTACTTAATTTTCCTAATTTCATGCATAGTCTTTTTTTCGTAAAAAATTCATTGGCGCCAAGCGTGAGGGAATGCTAGACGTTTGGTAATCTCTCCACCGACGAGTATAAAAGATCCCATTGAAGCCGCTAATCCCATGCATATTGTATGCACATCAGGTTGAACAAATTGCATAGTATCATAAATAGCGACCCCCGGGATTACCCATCCTCCAGGAGAGTTTATAAACAAATACAAATCCTTGTTATCATTCTCTATACTCAAATAAACCATAAGACCAATCAGTTGATTCGAGATCTCGCTATCAACCTCTTGGCCTAAAAAAAGTAATCTTTCTCGATAAAGTCGGTTGATTAGGATCAAATTTGTATCCCGTAAGAGCCGTACATGCACCTTTTGATGCATACGGTTCAACAAAAATTGAGAAAAAACGACTCAATGTGTAGATTCCAGCCCTCTTTCTTTTTAAAATAAATAATATATATATATATATTATTTATTTTATTTAGTTTAGTTTTGAGAGCGGTTTCTTAATTCTAAGAAATTCGAAAATTTCGTATATTAATGAAACGAATTTTCTTCATTTTTTCAAGAACGAAATGAGTTCGTTTTGTGCCCCTTCCCTCTCAAAAAAAATACATTAAGATTAAACATATCGAATTAACTTATCATTGATGCATTGCTTCTTCGCGATTTCATTTTAATCACGATGTTCTTTTCTTGTTCCTGAAAAGGTCTTTTCAATTCTTTTAGGTTTATGCTCTACTCCGAGTAAAAATCTGCCCAATTTTGATTTGCACATATAGGACAAATGTCAATAATATTACGTCTTTTTTTACAACTTCATTTTTTTTTTTTCAATTGATTTCATATCTTCTATCAATGCAAAATATTAAACATGTATTTATTTCTTTCCTCGCTGGATTCGTTTAAAGTGAAAAGTTTGAGATTACTATTACTCTCAAATATATTGAATATTATTCAATAATAATCTTTTATTATCTATGGGTATACGTAGTAATAAATAAAAAAGAAATTCAAAATGTTTTTTTCTAAAGGGAGCCTTAATACTTTACTTATGAAAACTTCATTTTAGTGTTCCAAAAAATTCAACCATAAATTATTCTAATTGCTAATATGAATTTGAATATCCCTCAAATCGAATTGCATTTCACGTTCCAAATTTTTGGTAATTCAATCTTTTTTGGCCGAAACATAGGATATCTCAATCGGGGGAGAGAACGGGGGAAATCCCATATGACCCAATATATCTGACAAGTCGCACTATACGTCAACCCAAGAGGCATCTTCCTCTCCAGGACTTCGAAAAGGTACTTTTGGAACACCAATAGGCATAAAATGAAAGAAAAAAGAATTAAGTACTATATTGGACTTTGATATGGAAGCGTAACAATGCGTTTATTGGCTTAATAATATTGTCTTTTATCATATTTGAGTCATAAATCGATCAAAATGTTTACGATTCCGAATAATTCTTTTGAATGATTCCTAAATATAGATGCATTTGTTGATCGAAAATGGGATTAACCCCATTGCGTATTGTTCCTTATCGGGTATAGAATAGATCTGCTTCTCTTTCTTACTAGGAACCAAATTGTTCCGTTTTTACTAAAAAAAAAGAATAGAACAAATATTACTCCTTTCTTGAAGATAATTCCAAAAAGGGGAGGTTCATAGCATAGTTTTTGCTAATGCAATAAAGTTACACAGTGTCTATTTTTCGTTGATAAAGAGGTATTTCCATGGGTTTACCTTGGTATCGTGTTCATACCGTCGTATTGAATGATCCCGGTCGTTTGCTTTCTGTCCATATAATGCATACAGCCTTAGTTGCTGGTTGGGCTGGTTCGATGGCTCTATATGAATTAGCAGTTTTTGATCCCTCTGATCCCGTTCTTGATCCAATGTGGAGACAAGGTATGTTCGTTATACCGTTTATGACTCGTTTAGGAATAACCAATTCATGGGGCGGTTGGAGTATTACAGGGGGAACTATAACGAATCCGGGTATTTGGAGTTACGAAGGTGTGGCCGGTGCACATATTGTGTTTTCTGGGTTGTGCTTCTTAGCGGCTATCTGGCATTGGGTGTATTGGGATTTAGAAATATTTTGTGATGAACGTACAGGAAAACCCTCTTTGGATTTGCCCAAGATTTTTGGAATTCATTTATTTCTTTCAGGGTTGGCTTGTTTTGGTTTTGGCGCATTTCATGTAACAGGATTGTACGGTCCTGGAATATGGGTGTCCGATCCTTATGGACTAACCGGAAAGGTACAACCTGTAAATCCAGCGTGGGGGGTAGAAGGTTTTGATCCTTTTATTCCGGGAGGAATAGCTTCTCATCATATTGCAGCGGGCACTTTAGGCATATTAGCAGGCCTATTTCATCTTAGTGTCCGTCCACCCCAACGTCTGTATAAAGGATTACGTATGGGAAATATTGAAACCGTGCTTTCCAGTAGTATCGCTGCTGTCTTTTTTGCCGCTTTTGTTGTTGCGGGAACTATGTGGTATGGTTCAGCAACTACCCCTATCGAATTATTTGGTCCCACCCGGTATCAATGGGATCAGGGATATTTCCAGCAAGAAATATATCGAAGAGTTGGCGCTGGATTAGCTCAAAATCAAAGTTTATCAGAAGCTTGGTCTAAAATTCCCGAAAAATTAGCTTTTTATGATTACATCGGGAATAATCCGGCAAAAGGGGGGTTGTTCAGAGCAGGATCAATGGACAACGGGGATGGAATAGCTGTTGGTTGGTTAGGGCATCCTATTTTTAGAGATAAAGAAGGGCGTGAACTTTTTGTACGCCGTATGCCTACTTTTTTTGAAACATTTCCTGTTGTTTTGGTAGACGGAGACGGAATTGTTAGGGCCGATGTTCCGTTTAGAAGGGCAGAATCGAAGTATAGTGTCGAACAAGTCGGTGTAACTGTTGAGTTCTATGGTGGCGAACTTAATGGAGTCAGTTATAGTGATCCTGCGACTGTGAAAAAATATGCGAGACGTGCTCAATTAGGTGAAATTTTTGAATTAGATCGTGCTACTTTGAAATCAGATGGTGTTTTTCGTAGCAGTCCAAGGGGTTGGTTTACTTTTGGGCATGCATCGTTTGCTCTGCTGTTCTTCTTCGGACACATTTGGCATGGTGCTAGAACCTTGTTTAGGGATGTTTTTGCTGGTATTGACCCGGATTTGGATGCTCAAGTGGAATTTGGAGCATTCCAAAAACTTGGAGATCCAACGACAAGAAGACAGGTAGTCTAATACAAGATTTCTCTCTTATCTTTTTTCTTTTCTTTTTTTAGTTGATATAGAATAGATTAATGTGGAAATAGAAATTGGCATCTTTTCTTTAATCTTTTCATTGACTCTTGTTCGTATTTCTTTATCCAGGGGATAATCCACAACAAACAGGTATGGAAGCTATAATTGTAAAGCATGATCAAATTTATGGAAGCATTGGTTTATACATTCCTCTTAGTCTCGACTCTAGGGATAATTTTTTTCGCTATCTTTTTTCGAGAACCGCCGAAAGTTCCAACTAAAAAGATGAAATGATTTTTCATCCTATTAATTGAAGTAATGAGCCCCCAATGTTCAATGTTATGTTGGGGGGCTCATTACTTCAACTAGTCCCCGTGTTCTTCGAATGGATCTCTTAATTGTTGAGAGGGTTGCCCAAAAGCAGTATATAAGGCATACCCAGTAAAACTTACAAGTAAACCAGATATAGAGATGGCGACTAGGGTTGCTGTTTCCATTATTATATAACTTCAAAGACTACCACGGCTCTATGGATCTATGATAAGATCGTTTATTTACAACGGAATGGTATACAAAGTCAACAGATCTCAATGAATAAAAAAGAAGAGGATTTATGGCTACACAAAGCGTTGAGGGCGGTTCTAGATCGGGACCAAGACAAACTGCTGTAGGTAGTTTATTAAAACCATTGAATTCAGAATATGGTAAAGTAGCTCCTGGATGGGGAACCACTCCTTTGATGGGTGTTGCAATGGCTCTATTTGCAGTATTCCTATCTATTATTTTAGAAATTTATAATTCTTCCGTTTTACTGGATGGAATTTCAATGAATTAGATTCTTACAAGAAAGGTCAATTCTTAGATTTTTAATACGAATAGAAAGTAAAGTATTTTGGTTTCGTATTTTTATCCCATTATCTCTTTATTGGTAGTTCGATCGTGGAATTTCTTTTTTTCTGTATTTCCGGAATATGAGTGTGTGACTTGTTCTAATTGATCCTATTGGTAGTACAGAGAAGGAGTCTGTCATCTTTATAGAGATGGTTTTTCATCGTCAGATATTTATTCTAGTATCTGGAGCACGGAATATATGAAATAAATCCCAATCAATAACTATGATTCCTACTTACTATTCAGACCCCGCGACCGGGCTATAAAAAAAATTTGCCAAAGGGTGTTATAAGTTCTAAATCAAAAGGGTTTTTTCTTCTTTTTCAACAAATTTCCCTTATTGATTGATGATTTTGATCAAAGGATAAAACTTTCTTTTTATTTTGAGTTATTATATCTATTCGTTGAATAAATGATCATCTAATGGTTCTTACTCATAGAATCTTTGGACTTATTTTGTACTTTTAATTAATCATCGTGGTTCTAGTATGAATCTGAGGTTTCAATCGATTAATAGGTTCTTAACAAGAGAATTCCTATCAAAAAAAGAAGAGTAAACCGAGAGTAGACACAACGAAAATCACAAATCACAGAAAAGAAGCGGTGAATAGGAAAATAGAAGATTCAACAGGCCAGTAACGATCAATGAGCCGACTTGATATTTTAGCATTCTAACCACAAATAATAACTCGTCTCCTCATAGACGTGAAAAAGGGGGGGTTGGTTACAAAGTTTCAAATCCATCGCCCTTCCAAGTAAAACAATACTTTGGTTTTTTGTTTGAGCTGTACGAGATGAAATTTTCAGATACGGTTCTCTGAGGGGGAGTACTATTCGTTTACCTATCTCAATAAAGTCTATGATTGGTTCGAAGAACGTCTCGAGATTCAGGCGATTGCAGATGATATAACCAGTAAATATGTTCCCCCTCATGTCAATATATTTTATTGTCTAGGAGGAATTACACTTACTTGTTTTTTAGTACAAGTAGCTACAGGGTTTGCTATGACTTTTTACTACCGTCCAACTGTTACTGAGGCTTTTGCTTCTGTTCAATATATAATGACTGAAGTTAATTTTGGTTGGTTAATCCGATCAGTTCATCGGTGGTCCGCAAGTATGATGGTCCTAATGATGATCCTCCATGTATTTCGTGTGTATCTCACTGGGGGTTTTAAAAAACCTCGCGAATTAACTTGGGTTACCGGTGTGGTTCTGGCTGTATTGACCGCATCTTTTGGGGTAACTGGTTATTCCTTACCTTGGGACCAAATTGGTTATTGGGCAGTCAAAATTGTAACAGGTGTACCGGAAGCTATTCCTATAATAGGATCTCCTTTAGTAGAGTTATTACGGGGAAGTGCTAGTGTGGGACAATCCACTTTGACTCGTTTTTATAGTTTACACACTTTTGTATTACCTCTTCTTACTGCCGTATTTATGTTAATGCATTTTCTAATGATACGTAAGCAAGGTATTTCGGGTCCTTTATAGAGAATCTATACCATCAAGTTTGTAATTAAATATTTCTATTTCTCACTTGAGGAGTAAGAATAGTATTTCATTGCTAGAAATATGGATTCTTGAAAAGAATAAGACATATCTTTGGATATTTCCCTTCACTAGTCGTGTCAAATAACGAATATTATACTCTATAGTTGAGGGGAATTCTACGACGAAAAAATGGATTATGGGAGTGTGTGACTTGAACTATTGATTGGACCGTGCAGAAGGATATATACCCTTATCTGCCACATTGGAATTCACAACCTAATTAATGTGTCTTTGTTCCAACCACCCCGTAAATGAAAAATCCCATACCCTAGAGTGAGGATAGGCGGGTTTGTTTGAAGAGACTTTTTTCTATGATCTATGATCAGCTCCGATCATATTGTACATGAACAGGCTCCGTAAGATCCATTAGAATAAGCGATGTGACCTACTAATAAGGCAGATTTGGTTTTATCGATTTAATAGTATCGAAATGCAGCCATTTCCTCTGCATCAGCCTGATTTATGATACTATCGGAGTGAAACAAGGGATCTAAAGAAAAGGAAGGCGGGTCTATACTCTATTAGTAACAAGTAAATCCTTTGTATGGAATGTACCAATTTGAAGATTGGGGGTGGATAAGGTCCAATTGCAAGGTTCGAGACGACCCAGAAAGCACTTGATTATGATTAAGCTTGCTTGGGTACTGAGCATTTAACTTGTAAGAACGAAATTCCTTCCAACGAACCAATTAATCGTTGCAATTTTTCAAAATTGAATCTAACCCAAGCCGGTCAATCTTGTCTTACATGAACTCATTCATAGATATAGATGTGGAGATACTTTACTTTATAGATTGTCGATTTTATAACATAAAGATCTATTTTTTTTATATAGATATATATGGAGCCTTTTTGTTCGTTTGATTCTTGCTCGAGCCGGATGATAAAAAATTATCATGTCCGGTTCTTTCGGGGGATGGATCTATAAGAATTCACCTATCCAAATAACAAAGAAACCAGATTTAAATGATCCTGTATTACGAGCTAAATTAGCTAAGGGGATGGGCCATAATTATTATGGAGAACCCGCATGGCCCAACGATCTTTTATATATTTTTCCAGTAGTCATTTTAGGCACTATTGCGTGTAACGTAGGCTTAGCGGTTCTAGAACCATCAATGATTGGTGAACCCGCGGATCCATTTGCAACCCCTTTAGAAATATTACCGGAATGGTATTTCTTTCCCGTATTTCAAATACTTCGTACAGTCCCTAATAAATTATTAGGTGTTCTTTTAATGGTTTCAGTACCCGCAGGATTATTAACAGTACCTTTTTTGGAGAATGTTAATAAATTCCAAAATCCATTTCGTCGTCCAGTAGCAACAACTGTTTTTTTGATTGGTACTGTGGTGGCCCTTTGGTTGGGTATTGGAGCAACATTACCTATTGAAAAATCCCTAACTTTAGGTCTGTTTTAAATTGATTCAATTGTGAAATAAAATAGAATAGCGCGGCTTATGCATCTAGGGAATAGTCTCTTTAAAATTAAAAGAGAATTTTCCCTAGATAGATCCAATCTATTCAATTTTTGATTTCGCTGGAATATATAGATTATCTTAAAGTATATTAAAGTGATGTAAAAACCCATTTCATTTTTTTTTAATAAACTAAAGAAAAAAAAGATGAAATAAATGCAATGCATTTCCTATTTATTCTTCGGTAAATCGCTTCTGAAATGCTTTTTCTTTTTCTAGAATATCCATATCCAATATCTGTTTTACATCTTCTATGTGAAAATGTTCAATTTGTATAAGGTCTTCTTGATTCTTATTCAAGAGTTCCAATAATGTATGTATATTTGACTTTTTAAGGCAATTGTAGAACTTGTGAGGCAATTCTAATTGGTCAATAAAAATAGATTTCAATACTATTTCTTTTTTTGTTTTCCTTAGATTAGCTAATCGATGATGAAAAGTAAAAAAAGGTAAAGTAACCCTGTGCTGATTGTTCTCGAAATGTAAGTTTTCTTCTTCCGCGTGTAGAAAAGGAATAAATAAATTAATTAAATTTCGAGAGGCCTCATGAAGCGCCTCTTTAGGAGTTAAACTCCCGTTTGTCCAGATTTCAAGAAAAAGTATCTCTTCTTTTTCATTTCCATTCTCATAAGAATGAATACTATGATTTGCATTTCGAACAGGCATGAATACAGCATCGATAGGATGACTTTCTTCGTGAAAGTTTTTGGGTGTTTTTATATGATATCCGCGATTTCTCTCGATTTGTAATCCAATACAAAAATGAATTGGTTCTGTTAGTGTAGCTATATGCTGTGTGTTATCAATGATTTCCACAGAAGTTGGTAAGATAATATCTTGAGCAGTTACACATCCAGGGCCCTGGAAACAAATGGACGCGTTGCTAGTTCCATACAGATTACTTCGCAATACAATTTCTTTCAAATTCATTAAAATCTCATGTACTGATTCTTGAATACCCACTATCGTAGAATATTCATGGGGTATTTTTTCAAATTTTGCTCGGGTGATGCATGTTCCTTCTATTTCCCCCAGCAAAGCTCTTCGTATTGCAATGCCTATTGTATCGGCTTGTCCTTTCTTAAGTGGAGACAGAATAAAGCGTCCATAATAAAGACGCTTACTATCTGCTCTTGATTCAACACACTTCCACCGTAGTGTCCGAGTAGATACTCTTACTTTCTCTCGAACCATATTAATATTATTTGATCAGATCATTGAATTGTTTATTTCTCTTGAAATCTATTTCATTTTTATTTCTATACACGTCTTTTCTTAGGGGGCCTACATCCATTATGGGGCATAGGGGTTACATCACGTACGAAACTTAATGGTATACCACTTCTTCGAATAGCTCGTAATGCTGCATCCCTACCGAGACCGGGACCTTTGATCATCACTTCTGCTCGTTGCATACCTTGATCTATGACTGTACGAATAGCCTTTCCTGCTGCGGTTTGAGCAGCAAATGGAGTCCCTCTTCTTGTACCTTTGAATCCACAAGTACCGGCGGAGGCCCAAGAGATTACCCGACCTCGGACATCTGTAATAGTCACAATGGTATTGTTGAAACTTGCTTGAACATGAATAACGCCCTTTGGTATTCGGCGTATATTCTTACGTGACCCAATCCGGGCATTTCTCCGTGAACCAGTCCTTGGTATAGATTTTGCCATACTTTACTTTATCATCTTATAACGAGAAATTCGAGGTATATGGATATATCCATTTCATGTCAAAACAGATCCTATTTTTGTATTGGTTACTTTATGTTATAGAGTCCATTTTCAAAAGATTATCCTTGTCTTTGTTTATGTCTCGGATTGGAACAAATTACTATAATTCGTCCTCTCCTACGGATCAATCGACATTTATCACAAATTTTACGAACGGAGGCTCTTATTTTCATAGTTGTCATTCCTAAACTGAATTTTGAGTATACTTATTGGAAGAAAATCAATTTCGTGAAATTTGAAACCCCAACCTCGAATTATATTCTCATCAAAGAAATGCTGATGGTTAAAACAAAAGCACCTAATCATTCGAATCCTTGTTATTATGAATTAGGAATCCACTTTTTGTTCTTTTCGTTTTAGTTAAAACCTCTCGAAATATCAAATAATGTTAAGAGTAATTAACACGTCTTTTTTTCTTTTGACAAATAGTCAATTCTATTTTGGCGACAATTCAGATATAAGAAGGATTACCATATATAACACAAAATTTCTCCTCCAATTCCTTCCAGTCGAGCCTCTCGGTCTGTCATTATCCCTTGAGAAGTAGAAAGAATTACAATTCCCATTCCGCCTAAAATTCTAGGGATTCGTTGATAGTTAGAATAGATTCGTAGACCAGGCCTACTGATCCGTTTTAAATTTAAAATAGTTGGATACATTCCTTTTCTATTCCTTCTATGTCGTAGGGTTACAACCAAAAAATATTTGTTGTTTTCCTGATGTTTTCTCACGTTTTCAAGAAACCCCTCTCGTAAAAGCATTTTTACAACGTTTTCCGTGATGTTAGTAGATTCTATTTGAACCATCCCTTTTCTATTCATGTCAGCATTTCGTATAGAGGTTATTACGTCAGCAATAGTGTCTCTACCCATGATAAATTTTAATTTTTGTTGCCTCCACGTTTTTGATCTAATCAACATGCTTTTTTTTACTTTTTATGTAATAAAAAAAATATTCAATAACTCAATAACAATAAGAATGTTTAAAAATGTTTAATATTATATTATTAAATAATATAAACAATAAAATACTTTCAATTATTTTATTGAATTTTCACAAATATTTGAAATAAATAAAGAGATACGCGTCAGATAAAATTTGATTCACTAAATTTAAGTTATCTATTTCATTCAATAACTAAGTAGACGAGTAGGACTCTACTCTATTAAGTCGGATGTGATACTATAATACTTCAGGCGATAATGAAATTATTTTAGTGAAATTTAACTGTCTCAATTCTCGGGCAATCGCGCCGAAAACTCGAGTTCCTTTTGGATTTCCTTCTTGATCAATAACAACTGCTGCATTGTCATCATATCGTATTATCATGCCGTTGTTGCGTTTAAGTTCTTTACAAGTACGAACAATTACAGCTCTGATCACTTCTGATCTTTCTAGAGATGTGTTTGGTAATGCATCCGTAATTACAGCGACAATAATGTCGCCAATATGAGCATATTGGCGATTACTAGCTCCTATGATTCGAATACACATCAATTTTCGAGCCCCGCTGTTATCCGCGACATTCAAATGGGTTTGAGCTTGAATCATATCATTTTTGTTTTGAATCTGTTCTTTCAATGCAAAGAGAAAGTCGAAGTAAAAAAAAAAGAAATATTCTTGTTCAAATTCAAAATAAAAGAAACCCACAATTGTTTTTTTATCTCTAAGACTTTTTTCCGTCGGTCTACCTGTCTAACCTGACATAATAAATTGAGTTCGTATAGGCATTTTTGACGCCGCTATTGAAATAGCCTTTCTGGCTATATTTTCTCCAACTTCACCCATTTCATAAAGTATTCTACCTGGTTTAACGACAGCTACCCAATATTCGGGGGATCCCTTCCCTGAACCCATACGTGTTTCCGTAGGTCTTAACGTAACAGGTTTGTCCGGAAATATACATACCCAGATTTTTCCACCACGGCGCACATTTCGGGTCATTGCCCGCCGACCTGCTTCTATTTGTTTAGATGTAATCCAAGCGGGCTCAAGTGCCTGAAGAGCATATTTACCGAAAGAAATACGGCTTCCTCGAGAAGATATCCCTTTCATTCTTCCTCTATGTTGTTTACGAAATCTGGTTCTTTTGGGGTTATAGTGGATGGTTCTTTCTCAATACCATCTCTACTACAGAAACGGACATGAGAGTTTCTCCTCATCCGGCTCCTCGCGAACGAAACGATTCCAATTTTCGAATTTTCGTAAAATATACTGAATCCTGGATTTTTTAAGATTTAAATGTTTCTATTCTAAATTCGAAATTTTGATATCTTGTTTGGATTTAGAAACATTTAAATAAATTTGATTTATGAAGAATGTGTTTTTGTTATTTCTTTTTGCTTTGATTTTTTATTCAAAATTTAAAAGAAAAGAATCGAATGAGATTGAATAGCAGTAATCTACTAAAAAACTTCGCGGGCGAATATTGACTTTTTCAAATCTATTTCAGCTGTAGGATTCGTTCATGCCTTTTGGGAATAAATGAATTGGTGCCTGGTTCGTTTCGCCATCCCACCCAATGAATTATTAAGATTCGTTTTTCAATGGAATCCCCCGTATTCGTGGGTTCTTTCGTTCCCATTGCTTCTCAATTCATGGTTAGGTTTGAATTCTACAACGGAGCCCCCGCAGAAGATTTTTTCTTGAGTCAATCTTCTCAGTCTTTATTGGCTCGAGGCTCTTGATTATTTTTTATTTTTATATGAACGAACTGATTCGCCCATAACTAGATCAATCCGTATTGATGCTTTATTACATTGCCTTATTTGATTTGTGTTTTTCTGAGAAGACTCATAAACCTTACATACATATTGGAATTCTATATCATTCCATTTTTTTTTTTCTAGCTTTCTATCAACCTTCCTTTTATCTGTATACTTTATTTTCTATCACAATTCGATTGGTTTTCTTTTCTATGCAATACAAGAAATCTTGCAGTTGCTACAAGTATATGATCAATATATCATATTTTGACTGCTTTTTGGTATCCAGATAATGCAAAGCGATGAGTTGGTTATTAGTTCTATAGTAATGAGTTCATAGTCAAGGTCGGTTCCTTTTTTTAATCCTATCTTCTCAAAAAAACTAACGAGTCACACACTAAGCATAGCAATTCTATAAAATCATTAATCATTTTTTTATGCAATCCTATAGAAATTAAGAATTGTCATTAAAAAAAAATTCAGAAATAAAAAAAGACTGAAAGCAAAGAGTTTGTTGTTTTTTATTTTTTTTTTTGCAATGGATATCGCATAAAGAAGAAAGACAAGTAACGTATTCTTATTAATCCTCTAGAAATATCCAAATTTTTATGCCTAATACCCCATAGATCGTTCGGACTGTATAGAAACAATAATCAATTTTAGCCCGAATGGTTTGTAGAGGAACCCTACCTTCTCTGATCCATTCGACACGTGCTATTTCTTTTCCATCGAGGCGTCCTGCAATTTGGACTTGAATTCCTTTTGTATCCGCTTGTTCAGTTAATTCTATTGCTTTTTTCATTGCTTTTCGAAACGAAACTCGATTCTTTAATTGCCCCGCTATAAATTCTCCAAGAATATTAGGTTGTCCATAAGGGCTTGGAATTCTTGTCACAGTAATGTTGAGTTTTTGGTTCAAACAGTTCAGTTCTTTTTGTATATTCCTCTGCAATTCTTCAACTCTTCGGATTCCACCGTCTAGTAAGAACTTAGGGAATCCCATATAGATTATGACTTGAATCAGATCAATTCTTTTTCGAATTTCTATGCGTGCAATTCCCTC